ATGTAAAAATTTACATGAATTTAGCTTATTATGACATAAAATTAAAAATTTTAGTATTTATGCAAATAAAAATTAAATATTTTATAAATTTATTTTAATTTAAAATATTAATAAATAATTATTATTAGTTTTATAAAAATTATAAGATATAATATATCATAATTATTAATTTTAGCCTATATATATATATATATATAATTTATATATTATAATATAAATAATTTATATATTAATATTTATATTTATATAAATATTATTATATAATAATTTATAATAAATATATAATTTAAATAATTATATAATTAAAAGTATTAAATAAAAAAATATATTGTGAGTAATTGATAAGTAATAAGTATAAAATATTTATTTTAATAATAATATTTTAAATTATTAATTTTAATTATAAACTAATAAATTATAAATAATTTTATTAAATATAAAATAAAATTTATAATTATAAAGTTTTATTTTAGCTTAAATATTTATTATTAATATAATTTATATACAAGTTTTTGCGTGAATTTTTTATTATTTAAAAAATAATAAAATTATAAATATTTGTAGTAATTGATATTATTAATTAAAGAAATTTAGAAATAGTAATATTAAATAATATTGACTAAATTTGTGCCAGCAGTCGCGGTTAGACAAAAAATATAAATAAATATTTTTAGTTTAAAGTTAAATGTTTAATTATAAAATAAAATTAATTTTATTAAGTGAAATTTTAAAATTAATAATATTTATAAAATTTAAATTGAAGCTTAGAAATTTAATTAATAAACTAGGATTAGATACCCTATTATTTTAAATGTAATTTAAAAAACTAGAGTATTAATAGTTATATTCTTTAAACTTAAAAAATTTGGCGGTATTTTAGTCTATTCAGAGGAACCTGTTTTTTAATCGATATTCCACGTTGGACCTTACTTAATATTATAAATTAATTTGTATACCGTCGTTATAGAAAATTTTATAAGAATAATAATTTTCAATAAATTTAAATAAAATTATATATCAGATCAAGGTGCAGTTTATTATTAAGATAATAATGGGTTACAATAAATTTATTTAAATGGATATAAATATGAAAAATTTATTGAAAGTGGATTTGAAAGTAAAATTATATAGATTAATAATTTGATTTTAGCTCTAAAATATGTACATATCGCCCGTCACTCTTATTTTAAGATAAGATAAGTCGTAACATAGTAGATGTACTGGAAAGTGTATCTAGATTCAATTTAAAGCTTAAATAGTAAAGCATTTCATTTACATTGAAAAGATTTATGTGCAATTCATTATAAATTGATTAATATTTATTTATTAATTTTATTAGATTTTTATTTTATTTTATTAAAAATAATTATATAATTAAAATTTATAGTATTGTATAAAAAAATAATAATTTTTATAATAGTATATTAGTATTGTGAAATAAAATTGAAATAATTTGAAAAATTTTTATAAAAAAAGAAAATTTAATTTATTGTACCTTTTGTATCAGGGTATATCTAATAAATTTTATTTTTAAATAATTTTCTCGATTTTAAAAGATTTAATAAATTATAAAAGTTATTGTAATAAAATTATTTTTAATAATTTATTAGAAATGAAATGTTATTCGTTTTTAATGGTATCTAGTTTTTTTAGAATTAAATTTAATTTAGAAATATTTATAAAAATATTTAAATTTTTAATAATTTTAATTAAATATTTTAAAATTATATGGGATAAGCTATATAATTTTTATTATAAATTATTAAATTAATATAATAAATATATGCTTATAAATAGCAATTATTAATAATTATGTTATAATTTATATTATAAATTATATGATTTAGTATATTTTAATTTTTTATAAAAATTTATATAATAATTAATTTTATATAGAAATAATGATATAATTAGTATATTTATTTTGTAATAATAAAATAAATTGTTAGGTTAAATTAAAGAATTCGGCAAAATTTAATATTCGCCTGTTTAACAAAAACATGTCTTTTTGAATTTAATATAAAGTCTAACCTGCCCACTGAAAAATTTTAAATGGCCGCAGTATCTTAACTGTGCAAAGGTAGCATAATCATTAGTCTTTTAATTGAAGGCTGGTATGAATGGTTGAACGAAATATTAACTGTTTCAATTTAATTTTATTTAGAATTTTATTTTTTAGTTAAAAAGCTAAAATTTAATTAAAAGACGAGAAGACCCTATAAATCTTTATAATTATTATTTTATTAATATATTGATAATTTAATTAATAATAAATTTAATTATTTTATTGGGGTGATATTAAAATTTAATAAACTTTTAATTTTTATTAAACATTAATTATTGAATAATTGATCCATTATTATGATTAAAAAATTAAGTTACTTTAGGGATAACAGCGTAATTTTTTTAGAGAGTTCATATTGATAAAAAAGATTGCGACCTCGATGTTGGATTAAGATATAGATTTAGGTGCAGTAGTTTAAATCTTAAGTCTGTTCGACTTATAATTTCTTACATGATCTGAGTTCAGACCGGCGTAAGCCAGGTTGGTTTCTATCTTTAATAAAATAAATATTTTAGTACGAAAGGACCAAATATTTGAATTATAAATTTGAAAAATTGATTATTATTAATACTATTTTGGCAGATTAGTGCAATAAATTTAGAATTTATTTATATAGATTATTCTATAAATAGTACTTGTATTTTATAGATTTATTATTAATATTTATTGGAAGTTTATTATTAATTATTTGTGTATTGGTCAGAGTAGCTTTTTTAACATTACTTGAACGTAAAGTTTTAGGTTATATTCAAATTCGTAAAGGACCTAATAAAGTTGGTTTAATGGGAATTCCTCAACCTTTTTGTGATGCAATTAAGTTATTTACAAAGGAACAAACTTATCCAATGTTATCAAATTATTTACCTTATTATTTATCTCCAGTATTTTCTTTATTTTTATCATTATTAATTTGAATATGTATACCTATATTAATTAATTTATATAGATTTAATTTAGGTTTATTATTTTTTTTATGTTGTACTAGAATAGGAGTATATACGGTAATAATTGCAGGTTGATCTTCTAATTCAAATTATGCTTTATTAGGAAGTATACGTTCTGTTGCTCAAACTATTTCCTATGAAGTAAGTTTAGCTTTAATATTATTATCATTTGTTTTTTTAATTGGAAATTATAATATAATGAATTTTTTATATTATCAACAATATATTTGATTTATTTTTTTTATATTTCCTATAGGGTTAGTTTGATTATGTTCATGTTTAGCAGAAACTAATCGCACACCGTTTGATTTTGCTGAAGGTGAATCTGAATTAGTTTCTGGATTTAATGTTGAATATAGAAGAGGGGGATTTGCATTAATTTTTTTAGCTGAATATTCAAGAATTTTATTTATGAGAATATTATTTGTGGTAATATTTTTAGGTTGTGATATATACAGAATTATATTTTATGTTAAACTTATATTTATTTCATTTATTTTTATTTGAGTTCGAGGAACTTTACCTCGTTTTCGTTATGATAAATTAATATATTTGGCTTGAAAAAATTTTTTACCTTTTTCATTAAATTATTTAAATTTTTTTTTAGGATTAAAAATTTTATTATTAATATATTTATATAATTTAATTTAGTAAAGTTAATAGAAAATTAAATTCTATCTTATGTTTTCAAAACATATGCTTATTCAAGCTCATTAACTAATTAATTAATTAAATTATCTCAATATTTAGAAATAATTGGGTTAATTAAATAATAAGAAAAATAAATTACTGTTAATAATTGACCAATAATAACATAAGGGTCTTCTACAGGTCGTGCACCAATTCAAGTTAATAAAATTACTGTAATTACTATTATTCAGAATAATAATTTATTAATTGGATAAAATTGAATTCCTCGGAATTTACTAGTATGAGAAAATGGTATAATAAATAGAATAGCAATTGATAAAACTAAAGCAATTACTCCCCCTAGTTTATTGGGAATAGATCGAAGAATTGCGTAAGCAAATAAAAAATATCATTCTGGTTGAATATGAACTGGAGTAACTAAAGGATTTGCAGGGATAAAATTATCAGGATCTCCTAATAAGTAGGGGTTAATTAATGTCAATAAAGTTAATATTATTATTATTACTAAAAATCCAGTAATATCCTTATAAGTAAAATATGGGTGAAAAGGAATTTTATCAGAATTAGAATTTAATCCAGTTGGATTATTTGATCCTGTTTGATGTAAAAATAATAAATGAATTAATGTTAAAGCTAGAACAATGAATGGTAAAATAAAATGAAAAGTAAAAAATCGGGTTAATGTAGCATTATCTACTGCAAATCCTCCTCATAATCATTGTACTAAATCATTTCCTAAATATGGGATAGCTGAAAGTAAATTAGTAATAACTGTTGCTCCTCAAAATGATATTTGACCTCAAGGTAATACATATCCTATAAAAGCAGTTCCTATAACTAAAAATAAAATGATTACTCCAATAAATCAAGTAGGAATAAATATATATGAATTATAATAAATTCCACGTCCAACATGTAAATAAATACAAATAAAAAAAAATGATGCACCATTTGCATGTAAAGTTCGTAAAAATCATCCAAAATTTACATCACGACAAATATGATTAACACTATTAAAAGCTAAATTAATATCAGCTGTATAATGTATAGCTAAAAATAAGCCAGTTAAAATTTGAATAATTAAACATAATCCTAATAGTGAACCAAAATTTCATCATGTTGAAATATTAATTGGAGCTGGAAGATCAACTAGGGCATTATTTGCAATTTTAAATAAAGGATGAGATGATCGTATAGGTTTATTCATTAGTTAAATATTTGTCGAAGTGGGCCATAAAAAATATTAGTAATTTTTACTACAGCAATTAATGTAATTAATAAATAATTTATTAATATAATTGTAATTAAATTTGTTGGATAATTAAATAATTTGATTAAATTATATGAATTTTCATTATAAAAATTTATTTTATAATTAAAAATAAAATTATTAATTAAGTTATCATATATATAAATAAATAATATTATAATAATTATTATAATAATAAATAATATAATAGTTTTTATAGATATTGAAAATGTTTCGTTTGATGCAAGTGAAGTGACATAAATAAATAAAATTAATATTCCTCCTAAAAATACTAAAAATAGAATATAAGAAAATCAATATGTTTCATTTATTAATCCAATTAATAAACAAATTAATAATGTTTGAATTAATAATACAAGTCCTATTGATAAAGGATGGATTATTTGTAAAAAAATAAAAGTTACTAAAATAATAGAAATAATTAAAAAATTTTGTATAATGTCAAGAAATAGTTTAAATAAAATATTAATTTTGGAGATTAATGATAAAGAGATTTCTTTTTTCTTGAAGTTTTAAAAGAAAAAATCTTATTTTTGATTTACAAGACCAATGTTTTTGTTAAACTATTAAAACTAATGATAATATATGTTTATGATTTATTAGTAATATTTATATTTTTAAGAGGTATATATATATTTGTATCTTTACGAAAGTATTTATTATCAATATTATTAAGTTTAGAATTTATTATATTAAGATTATTTGTTTATTTATATTTATATTTAATATTTAATAATTATGAAGTTTATTTATTAATAATATTTATTATTTTTATAGTATGTGAAGGTGCTTTAGGATTATCAATTTTAGTTTCTATGATTCGTACTTATGGTAATAATAATTTTCAGTCTATTAATATTTTAAAATGTTAAAATTTTTATTAATAATTTTTTTTTTGACACCTTTATGTTTTATAAAAAATATATTTTGAATGGTTCAAAATATAATATTTTTAGTTTCTTTTTTATTTATTTTAAATAATTATTTTTATAATTATTGAATAAATATTAGATATTTATTTGGTTGTGATTTATTTTCTTATGGGATAATTTTATTAAGTTTATGAATTTGTTGTTTAATAATTATATCTAGAAAAGTAATTTATTTGAAAAATAATTTTATAAATATATTTATGTTAAATGTAATTATATTATTATTATTTTTATTTTTATCTTTTTCTACAACAAATTTATTTTTATATTATGTATTTTTTGAAAGAAGTTTAATTCCTACTTTTTTATTAATTATAGGATGAGGATATCAACCAGAACGTTTACAAGCTAGAATTTATTTATTATTTTATACTTTATTAGCTTCTTTACCTTTATTAGTAAGTATTTTTTATTTATATAATGAAATTAATAATTTGAATTATTTCATATTTTTTTATTCTTATGATTATTTATTATTATATTTAGGAATAATTATAGCTTTTTTAGTTAAGATACCAATGTATTTAGTTCATTTATGATTACCAAAGGCTCATGTAGAAGCACCTATTTCAGGTTCAATAATTTTAGCTGGAGTGTTGTTAAAATTAGGGGGATATGGCTTAATACGAACTTTAATTTTAGTTCAAATTATAGGAATAAAATTAAATTATTTATTTATTAGAATTTCATTAATTGGAGGAGTAATTATTAGTTTAATATGTTTACGTCAAATTGATGTAAAAATATTAATTGCTTATTCTTCTGTTGCACATATAGGAATTGTTATTAGTGGTTTATTAACTATAATATATTGAGGTTATTATGGATCTTATATGTTAATAATTGCTCACGGATTATGTTCTTCAGGGATATTTTGTTTAGCAAATATTATATATGAACGATCAGGAAGACGAAGAATATTAATTAATAAGGGATTTATAAATTTTATACCTTCTATAGCATTATGATGATTTTTACTCAGTTCTACAAATATAGCTGCTCCGCCATCATTAAATTTATTAAGAGAAATTAGTTTATTAAATTCTGTAATTAGTTGGTCTTGAATTTCTATAATTACAATTATATTTATTTCTTTTTTTAGTGCTGCTTATACATTATATTTATATTCCTATACTCAACATGGTCAATATTATTCTGGAATTTATTCTTTTAGAAATGGTATAATACGAGAATATTTATTATTATTTTTACATTGATTACCTTTAAATTTATTAATTTTAAAAAGTGATATATTTATATATATTTATTTAAATAGTTTATTAAAAATATTGATTTGTGGTGTCAAAGATATGAGTAATCATTTTAAATCGTGAAATTTATTTCTATTTGTATTATTAGATTTATTAGTTTAATTAGTTTTAGAATTAGATTATTTATTATTGGATTAAATTTTTTGATAAATGAATTTTCAATTTTTATTGAATGAGAATTAATTACATTAAATTCTTCAATAATTTCAATAACTATATTATTTGATTGAATGAGCTTAATTTTTATATCTTTTGTTTTATTAATTGCTTCTTTAGTAATTTTTTACAGAAAAGAATATATAAGAGCTGATGCTAATATTAATCGATTTATTATATTAGTACTGATATTTGTTTTATCAATAATATTTTTAATTGTTAGTCCAAATTTAATTAGTATTTTATTAGGATGGGATGGATTAGGGTTAGTATCTTATTGTTTAGTAATTTATTTTCAAAATGTTAAATCATATAATGCAGGAATATTAACTGCTTTATCAAATCGAGTTGGGGATGTAGCTTTTTTAATTAGAATTGCTTGAATATTAAATTATGGTAGTTGAAATTATATTTATTATTTAGAATTTATAAAAAATGATTTTTCTATACAAATTATTAGTTATTTAATAGTATTGGCTGCAATAACAAAAAGAGCTCAAATTCCTTTTTCTTCATGATTACCAGCGGCTATAGCTGCTCCTACTCCTGTATCAGCATTAGTTCATTCTTCAACTTTAGTGACAGCTGGGGTGTACTTATTGATTCGATTTAATATTTTATTAACTGATAATTTATTAGGAAAATTATTATTATTAATTTCAGGATTAACAATATTTATAGCTGGATTAGGTGCTAATTTTGAATTTGATTTAAAAAAAATTATTGCTTTATCTACTTTATCTCAATTAGGTTTAATAATGAGAATTTTATCTATAGGATTTTATAAATTGGCATTTTTTCACTTATTAACTCATGCGTTATTTAAGGCTTTATTATTTATGTGTGCAGGGAGAATTATTCATAATATAAATAATTTTCAAGATATTCGATTTATAGGAAATTTAGTAATATCTATACCTTTAACTTCTTCATGTTTTAATATTGCAAATTTGGCTTTATGTGGAATGCCTTTTTTAGCAGGATTCTATTCTAAGGATATAATTTTAGAAATTACTTTAATATCAAATATTAATATTTTAATTTGTTTTTTATATTTTGTTTCTACAGGTTTAACTGTATGTTATTCTTTTCGATTAGTTTTTTATTCTATTACAGGTGAAATAAATAGTTTTACTTTAAATGTTTTAAGAGATGAAGGATGAATTATATTAAAGGGTATATTTGGTTTATTAATTATATCTATTATTGGAGGAAGAATATTAAATTGATTAATTTTTCCTACACCTTATATAATTTGTTTACCTTGATATTTTAAACAATTAACTATTTTAGTATGTTTAATTGGAGGATTAATAGGTTATTTATTATCTAATGTAAATTTATATTTTTTAAATAAATCTTTATTATTTTATAATTATTCTATATTTTTTGGGTCAATATGATTTATACCCTATATTTCGACTTATGGAGTAATTAGTTATCCAATAATTTATGGAAAATTAATAAATAAAATTATAGATCAAGGATGGTCAGAATATTTAGGAGGACAAATATTATTTTATATATACACAAAAATATCTCAATATAATCAAATTATTCAAAATAATAATTTTAAAATTTATTTATTATTATTTTTATTATGGGTTTTAATATTTATATTTCTAATTTATTCAAATAGCTTATATTTAGAGTATTACACTGAAGATGTAGTGGAGATTATTATAATCTTTGAATAAATAATTATTTTTAGTAGTATGTTTTTATACTATAAATAAATTAAAATAATTTATTTATAGTATAAATAATTATAATTAGTAAATATATTTATAAAAATTAGATATTTTAATTTTACAATGAAAATGTAATGTTTTATTTAAACTATATAAATCGAAATATTAATGGAATTTAACCATTAAAGAAAAAAGTTAGCAGCTTTTTCTTTGTCATTATATTTCTTTAATTGGGAATAAATTTCCAATGATATCATTAACAATGATATGCCTCTTTTTGGCTTCAATTAAAGAATAAGGATAATATAATATCTAAAATTAGGTCGAAACTAATTGCAATTAATCGCTTCATATTCTAAGGTAGATTGAAATTCAATACTTTTTGAATGCAAATCAAATGTTATAATTAACTACAACCCTAGTTAGTTCAATTTAATGCACCTTGATTTATTTCATGATATAGACCAATTAATAAGATAAAAATAAAAAATATTCTTGTTATAGTTCATATAAATAAATTAGAATATTTTAATGTAATAATCATTGGAAGAATTAATGCAATTTCTACATCAAAAATTAAAAAAATAATAGCAATTAAAAAAAAATGTAATGAAAAAGGTAAACGTGATGATGATTTGGGGTCAAATCCACATTCAAAAGGAGAACATTTTTCTCGGTCTAAAATAGTTTTTTTTGATAAGATTCTTGCTAGTAAAATTATAATTATAGAAATAATAAATAAAATTAAGGAAATAATTAATATAGAAAAAATTATTTATACTATTAGTTAATAGACCTTATGATTGGAAGTCATATATACTTTTATACTATATAAATAAAGTATTATCCTCCTCATCAATAAATTGTAATATAAAGAAATAATCATACTACATCTACAAAATGTCAATATCATGCTGCAGCTTCAAATCCAAAATGATGAGTTTTTGAAAAATGATTATTAATATGACGAATTAAACAAATTAATAAGAATATAGTTCCAATTAAAACATGAATTCCGTGGAATCCTGTTGCTATAAAAAAAGTAGATCCATAAACTGAATCTGCAATAGTAAATGGAGCTTCTATATATTCGTAACCTTGAAGAATAGTAAAATAAATACCTAATAAAATAGTAAAAAATAAAGCTTGAGAAGTTTGGGAATGATTGTTTTCTATTAAGGCATGATGGGCTCATGTAACAGTAATACCTGATGATAATAGAATTGTTGTATTTAAAAGTGGGATATGGGATGGATTAAATGTTTGAATTCCCAATGGTGGTCAAATTGCTCCTAATTCAATTGATGGAGATAAACTACTATGAAAGAAAGCTCAAAAAAAACTAATGAAGAAAAAAATTTCTGATACAATAAATAAAATTATTCCTCATCGTAAACCAATTGTTACTATATAAGTATGTAATCCTTGAAATGTTCCTTCTCGTGTTACATCTCGTCATCATTGATATATTGTTATAATAATAATTAATATTCCTAGTAAGAATAAATTAGATTCATATTGATGGAATCATTTTACTATACCTGAAACTATTGTTATAGATCCAATTGCTCCTGTTAAAGGTCAAGGACTATAATCAACTAAATGGAATGGATGATTTGAATGTGTTGACATTAATTTACTTCTCTAGAATATAATGTTCTTAAAACAGCAAAAACATATGATTGAATAATTGAAACAGCAAATTCTAATACTAAAAGAGCAATTTGTCCAATAATTAATAGATTAATTATAATAATTGATATTGAATTTCCTGTATTTCCTATTAATGTTATTAATAAATGCCCAGCAATTATATTAGCGGTTAATCGTACAGCTAAAGTTCCTGGTCGAATAATATTACTAATAGTTTCAATACATACTATAAAAGGTATTAAAATTGCAGGAGTTCCTTGAGGAACTAAATGTGCAAATATATGTTGAGTATGATTAATTCAGCCATATAGTATAAAACTTAATCATAAAGGGAAAGCTAAAGATAATGTTATTGTCAAATGACTAGTACTAGTAAAAATGTAAGGGAATAACCCTATAAAATTATTAAATAAAATAAAAGAAAATAATGAAATAAAAATAAAGGTTCTTCCTCTATGTCCTGCTGTTCCTAATAATGTTTTAAATTCCTTATGTAGGGTTAATAAAATATTATTATAAATAATATTATAACGTGATGGGATTAATCAATAAATTGATGGAATTATTAAAAGACCGATAAATGTTCTTATTCAATTTAATGATAAATTTATAATACTAGATGATGGATCAAAAACAGAAAATAAATTTGTTATCATTTTCAATTTATAGATTTAGCAGAAATTTTAGTACTTAAACTTTCTTCTGACTTATAAATAAAATTAAAATAATTTAAAATATTAATTATAATAAATGTAATAGAAAAAATAATAAATAATAATAGTCAACTAATTGGAGCTATTTGTGGGATCAAAAAATATTAGAATACTAATAATTTTAGTTTGACATACTAATGTTATTTATTTAACTAATTTTTTTTTTTTTTTTTTTTTTTTTTTTTTTTTCATTAGAAGTAGTTGTTAATCTACTATTATATGGTTTAAGAGACCATTACTTACTTTCAGTCATCTAATGATTAAATATTATTTATAATTCATTTTATAAAGTGATTTATTGGAATACTTTCAATAACAATAGGTATAAAACTATGATTAGCTCCACAAATTTCTGAACATTGACCATAATATAAACCTGGGCGATTAATTAAAAAATTTGTTTGATTTAATCGACCTGGTGTTCCATCAATTTTTACCCCTAATGCTGGAATAGCTCAAGAATGAATTACATCTGTAGCTGTTACTAAAATACGAATTTGAGAATTTATTGGTAATACTACACGATTATCAACATCAATTAATCGAAATTCATTTATTTGTAATTCATTTGTAGGGATTATGTAAGAATCAAATTCTAAATTAGTAAAGTCTGAATATTCATAACTTCAATATCATTGATGACCAATTGATTTTAGAGTAATTATTGGTTCATTAATTTCATCAATTAAATATAATAATCGTAATGATGGAAAAGCGATAAATAATAAAATAATAGCTGGTAGAATAGTTCAAATAATTTCAATTGTTTGTCCATGTAATAAATATCGATTAGTATATTTATTAAATAATAGTGATGTTATTATATATGTTACTAAAATTGTGATTATAGTTAAAATTAATAAAGCGTGATCGTGAAAAAAAATTAATTGTTCTATTAGAGGAGAAGCTCTATCTTGTAAATTTAAATTAGCTCATGTTGCCATTTGTTTCTAATAAAAGTAAAATACTTTATATATGGAGCTTAAATCCATTGCACTAATCTGCCATATTAGATAATTAGAAATTAAAGGTAGTTCAGAATAACTATGTTCTGAAGGTGGTGTATTTTGATATCATTCAATAGAAGAATTTAAATGTATAGGAAAAATTAATGAACGTTGAGATAAAAATCTTTCTCAAATAATATATAAAAATATAATAATACTGAAAAATGAAATATATGAACCAATTGATGAGATTACATTTCATATAGTATATGCATCTGGATAATCTGAATAACGTCGAGGTATACCTGCTAATCCTAAGAAATGTTGAGGAAAGAAAGTTAAATTTACTCCAATGAATATAATGGTAAATTGAGTTTTTAATAGATTATTATTTAATGTTAATCCTGTAAATAAAGGAAATCAGTGGATAATTCCTCCTATAATAGCAAATACAGCTCCTATAGATAAAACATAATGAAAGTGAGCAACAACATAATATGTATCATGAAGAATAATATCAATTGATGAATTAGCTAGTACAATTCCTGTTAATCCTCCTATAGTAAATAAAAATACAAATCCTAATGATCATAATATAGCTGGTGAGTAAGTTAATTGTGTACCATGTAAAGTTGCTAATCATCTGAAAATTTTAATTCCGGTAGGAACAGCAATAATTATTGTTGCTGATGTAAAATAAGCTCGTGTATCAACATCTATACCAACTGTAAATATATGATGAGCTCAAACAATAAAACCTAATAATCCAATAGCTAATATTGCATAAATTATTCCTAATGATCCAAATGTTTCTTTTTTTCCACATTCTTGACTAATAATATGTGAAATTATTCCAAATCCTGGAAGAATTAAAATATAAACTTCTGGGTGACCAAAAAATCAAAATAAATGTTGATATAAAATTGGATCTCCTCCTCCTGCAGGATCAAAAAATGAAGTATTAAAATTTCGGTCTGTTAATAGTATGGTAATTGCACCTGCTAAAACTGGTAAAGATAAAAGTAATAAAAGAGCTGTAATACCAACTGATCATACAAATAAAGGTATTCGATCAAAAGTGATTCCTGATGATCGTATATTAATAATAGTAGTGATAAAATTTACTGCTCCTAAAATTGAAGAAATTCCTGCTAAATGAAGAGAAAAAATTGCTAAATCAACTGAAGCTCCACTATGAGCAATATTAGATGCTAATGGGGGGTAGACAGTTCATCCTGTACCAGCTCCATTTTCTACTATTCTTCTAGCTAGTAGTAAAGTTAACGAAGGAGGTAATATTCAAAATCTTATATTATTTATTCGAGGAAATGCTATATCAGGAGCTCCTAATATTAAAGGAACTAATCAATTTCCAAATCCTCCTATTATAATAGGTATAACTATAAAAAAAATTATAATAAATGCATGAGCAGTAACAATAACATTATAAATTTGATCATCACCAATTAGTGCACCAGGGTGTCCTAATTCAGCACGAATTATGATTCTTAATGATGTTCCCACTATTCCAGCTCATGCCCCAAAAATAAAATATAAAGTTCCAATATCTTTATGGTTAGTTGAAAATAATCATTGTTGCAATTAGATTAAATGGCTGAAGTTTAGGCAATAGATTGTAAATTTATTTATGGGAATTATCTCTTTAATCAAGCTTTATAGTCAATAATGACATTAGACTGCAATTCTAAAGGAATAATTTATATTTATTAAGGCTTAAAAGATTATCTTATATTTATAGCTTTGAAGGCTATTAGTTTTTTTAACTTAAAGCCTTTAAAATATAAAATAGAAAATATTTATTAATAATAAACCAAAAATTGAGATATATGATATAAATAAATATAGATAATGTTTATTATTTAGATTAATGTAATTATTTCATTTAATTTCATAATAATTTAATAGAAAACTTGAATAACATATTCGAATATAAAAGAATAATGTTAATAAAGTTAATATTACTATCATAGAAATTAAGAAAATTTGATTTATTGATATTAATTCAATTACTATTCATTTTGGATAAAATCCTAAAAAAGGAGGTAATCCACCTAATGATAAAAAATTTAAAAATAAAATTAATTTTATTTCTATAGAATAATTATAATTTGAATATAATTGATTTATATAATATAATTTGTTAATAAAAAAATAATAAATTAATGTAAGTGATAGAAATCTATAAAATAAAAAATAATTTAATCAAATTGATTCATTTAATATTATAGAAGCACATATTCATCTTAAGTGATTAATTGATGAATATGCTATAATTTTTCGTAATGAAGTTTGATTTAATCCTCCAATTGCTCTTATAATTATTGAAATAATAATTATTGGAATAATAATTTTATTTAAATTTATAAATGAAATTAATATTAAAGGAGCAATTTTTTGTCAAGTTAATAAAATTAATGAATTAATTCAATTTAATCCTTCAATAATATTTGGGAATCAAAAATGAAATGGAGCTATTCCTATTTTTAATATTAAAGTAGAAATAATTAATAAATTTAAATAAATATTTTTATTTATAAAATTACTATAAAAATTAGAATTTATTATATAAATAATTACAATAAATAATAAAATAGAAGAAGCTATTGCTTGTACTAAAAAATATTTTATTGATGATTCAGTAGATATTAAATTTTTATTATCATTTATAAGGGGAATAAATGATAATAAATTAATTTCTAATCCTATCCATGCTCTTAATCAATTAGTAGATGAAATTGTAATTAAAGTTCCTAGTATTAATGAAAAAAGAAATAATATTTTATAAGAATTTTTAAAAATTAAAAAGAAAAGGATTATAACCTTTATAAGTGGGGTATGAACCCAATAGCTTAATTAGCTTATCTTTTTATATTTTGGTGTATGATGCACAAAAGTTTTTGATACTTTTAGAAATAGTTTAATTCTATTAAATATAATGAATATAATTTTTAATTATATGATTTACTCTATCAAAGTAATCCTTTTATCAGGCAATTCATT